TCAATTATGTTATGGTCGGAGTCCCACTCACGGCGACCTGGTCGAATTGGGAGAAGCCGTAGGTATTATTGCGGGTCAATCAATTGGGGAACCAGGGACTCAACTAACATTAAGAACTTTTCATACCGGTGGAGTATTCACAGGTGATACTGCCGAACATGTACGAGCTCCTTCTAATGGAAAAATAAAATTCAATGAGGATTTGGTTTATCCCACACGTACCCGTCATGGGCATCCTGCTTTTCTATGTTCTATAGACTTGTATGTAACTATTGAGACTCGGGATATTATACATAATGTGAATATTCCACCAAAAAGTTTGATTTTAGTTCAAAATGATCAATATGTAGAATCAGAACAAGTGATTGCTGAGATTCGTGCCGGAACGTCTGCTTTTCGTTTTAAAGAGAAGGTACGAAAACATATTTATTCTGAATCAGAGGGAGAAATGCACTGGAGTACCGATGTCCACCATGCATCTGAATATATACATGGTAATGTTCATCTATTACCAAAAACAAGTCATTTATGGATATTAGCAGGAGGTCCGCGCGGATCCAGTATAGTGTCTTTTTCACTCCACAAAGATCAAGATCAAATGAATGTTCATTCTTTTTCTTTCGAAGAAAGATATATCTTTGACCTCTCAATGACTAATCATCGAGTAAGACATAAATTGTTGGATACTTCTGGTAAAAAAGATAGGGAAATTCTTGACTATTCAAGACCTGATCGAATCATATCCAATGGTCATTGGAATTTCATATATCCTTCTATTCTCCAAGAAAATTCTGATTTCTTGGCGAAAAAACGAAGAAATAGATTCATTATCCCATTACAATATGATCAAGAACGAGATAAAGAACTAATGCCCTGTTTTGGTATTTCGATTGAAATACCCATAAATGGTATTTTACGTAGAAATAGTATTCTTGCTTATTTTGATGATCCACGATACAGAAGAAATAGTTCAGGAATTACTAAATATGGGACCATAGAGGTAGATTCAATCATAAAAAAAGAGGATTTGATTGAGTATCGAGGAGCAAAAGAATTTAGTCCGAAATACCAGAAAGTAGATCGGTTTTTTTTCATTCTCGAAGAAGTGCATATCTTACCCGGATCTTCGTTCATAATGGTCCGGAACAATAGTATCATTGGAGTAGATACACAACTCGCTTTAAATACAAGAAGCCGGGTAGGCGGATTAGTCCGAGTGGAGAGAAAAAAAAAAAGTATTGAACTGAAAATCTTTTCTGGAGATATTCATTTTCCTGGAGAAACAGATAAGATATCCAGGCACAGCGGCATTTTGATACCACCAGAGACGGAAAAAAAAAATTCTAAGAAATCAAAAAAATTGAAAAATTGGATCTATGTCCAACGGATCACACCCACCAAGAAAAAGTATTTTGTTTCGGTTCGGTCCGTAGTCACATATGAAATAGCTGATGGGATAAATTTAGCAACACTTTTCCCTCGGGATCTCTTGCAGGAAAAGGATAATGTCCAACTTAGAGTTGTCAATTATATCCTTTATGGAAATGGCAAGTCAATTCGAGGAATTTATCACACAAGTATTCAATTAGTTCGGACTTGCTTAGTATTGAATTGGGACCAAGAAAAAAATGGTTCTATAGAAGAGGTTCATGCTTCCTTTGTTGAGGTAAGGACAAATGATCTGATTCGCGATTTCATAAGAATTGAGTTAGTCAAGTCCACTATTTCGTATACCGGAAAAAGGTATGATAGGGCAAGTTCCGTATTGATTTCCGATAATGGATTAGATCGCACCAATATCAATCCTTTTTATTCCAAGGCGAAGATTCAATCACTTACCCAACATCAAGGAACTATTGGTATTGGTACGTTGTTGAATCGAAATAAGGAATGCCAATCTTTGATAATTTTGTCATCATCCAATTGTTCTCGAATTGGTCCATTCAATGGCTCGAAATATAACAATGTGACAAAAGAATCAGATCCCATAATCCAAATTAGGGATTTGCTGGGTCCCTTAGGGACTATTGTCCCTAAAATAGCGAATTTTTTTTCATCTTACTATTTAATAACTCATAATCATATCTTGTTAAAGAAATATTTGCTACTTGACAATTTTAAACAGACTTTCAAAGTACTTAAATACTGTTTAATAGATGAAAATAGGAGGATTTATAATCCCGATCCATGCGGTAACATAATTTTGAATCCATTCCATTTGAATTGGTGCTTTCTCCATCACGATTATTGTGAAGAGACATCTACAATAATTAGCCTTGGACAATTTATTTGTGAAAATGTATGTCTATTCAAATACGAATCACACGTAAAAAAATCTGGTCAAATTTTAATTGTTCATGTTGACTCCTTAGTTATAAGATCAGCTAAACCCTATTTGGCCACTCCAGGAGCAACTGTTCATAGCCATTATGGAGAAATCCTTTACGAAGGAGATACATTAGTTACATTTATATATGAAAAATCGAGATCTGGTGACATAACGCAAGGTCTTCCAAAAGTGGAACAAATCTTAGAAGTGCGTTCGATTGATTCAATATCGATGAACCTAGAAAGGAGAGTTGAAGGTTGGAACGAACGTATACAAAGAATTCTTGGAATCCCCTGGGGATTCTTGATTGGAGCTGAGCTAACCATAGCCCAAAGTCGTATCTCTTTGGTTAATAAGATCCAAAAGGTTTATCGATCCCAGGGGGTACAGATCCATAATAGACATATAGAAATTATTGTACGTCAAGTAACATCAAAAGTGTTGGTTTCAGAAGATGGAATGTCTAATGTTTTTTTACCTGGAGAATTAATCGGCTTTTTGCGAGCGGAACGAGCAGGGCGTGCTTTGGACGAAGCGATCTGTTATCGGGCAATCTTATTGGGAATAACGAGGGCATCTCTAAATACTCAAAGTTTCATATCCGAAGCAAGTTTTCAAGAAACCGCTCGAGTTTTAGCAAAAGCTGCTTTACGAGGTCGTATTGATTGGTTGAAAGGCCTGAAAGAGAACGTTGTTCTGGGGGGGATTATACCTGTTGGTACCGGATTCCAAAAATTAGTACATCCTTCAAGGCAAGACAAGAACATTCATTTGGAAATCAAAAAAAAGAATCTATTCGAGTTGGAAATAAGAGATATTTTGTTACACCATAGAGAATTATTTTGTTCTTACGTCCAAAACAATTTCCATGAGACAAATTTCCATGAGACATCAGAACAATCATTTACGCGATTTAATGATTCCTAAGAGCAGATTCTTTCCTTTCACTTTAACTATCTTTCAATTATCTGGTCCGATTATTGATTTGGTAAAAAATAAAATAAGTAATTAAATTGGTAATAAATAAAATAAGTAATTAAAAGAAATTAATGGTTTGGGTCGTGTATCAACGGTCAATCCCCCGTAGAAGGTTCCATCGGAACAATTATTTATTTCAGGGTACCTCGTCTCTTTGTTAAAAAAAAGGAAGTCTGGGGAAAAATGACAAGAAGATATTGGAACATCAATTTGGAAGAGATGATGGAAGCAGGAGTTCATTTTGGTCATGGTACTAAGAAATGGAATCCTAGAATGGCCCCTTACATCTCTGCAAAGCGTAAAGGTATTCATATTACAAATCTCACTAGAACTGCTCGTTTTTTATCAGAAACCTGTGATTTAGTTTTTGATGCAGCAAGTAGGGGAAAAAACTTCTTAATCGTTGGTACAAAAAATAAAGCAGCGGATTCAGTAGCATCAGCTGCAATAAGGGCTCGGTGTCATTATGTTAATAAAAAATGGCTTGGTGGTATGTTAACGAATTGGTCCACTACGGAAACGAGACTTCACAAGTTCAGGGACTTAAGAGCAGAACAAAAGATGGGGAAACTCAACTGTCTCTCCAAAAGAGATGCAGCAATGTTGAAGAGAAAATTATCTACCTTGCAAACATATCTCGGTGGGATCAAATATATGACGGGGTTGCCTGATATTGTGATCATCGTTGATCAGCAAGAAGAATATACGGCTCTTCGAGAATGTGTCATTTTGGGGATTCCGACAATTTGTTTAATCGATACAAATTGTGACCCAGATCTCGCAGATATTTCGATTCCAGCAAACGATGACGCTATAGCTTCAATCCGATTGATTCTTAACAAATTAGTATCTGCAATTTGTGAGGGTCGTTCTAGCTATATAAGAAATCGTTGATTATCATTAAGAATAATATTAAGAATAATAAGATTAGTTAATTATTTGGCAACTCCATAGATTTATTGGATCGGTTACTATTTTTGAATTTTTAAAAAGAGATAAAATTTTTAAAAAGAGATAAAAAAAGTACTGGGGATATTGATATTATGTTATGATGTTATGTAATTTCTTGGTATCGTAAATAAAATATACGATTAATGATTCAAGTTAGTGAGTTGATAAATAGATGGTTGAATCAAAATAATTCCTTTTTTGAAGTTCAATTTCTGTCAGAGGACAATATGAATGTTATACCATGTTCCATTAAAACACTCAAAGGGTTATACGATATATCGGGTGTAGAAGTAGGCCAACATTTCTATTGGCAAATAGGAGGTTTACAAATCCATGCCCAAGTACTTATCACTTCTTGGGTCGTAATTGCTATCTTATTAGGTTCAGTCATCATAGCTGTTCGGAATCCACAAACCATTCCGACCGACGGTCAGAATTTCTTCGAATATGTCCTTGAATTTATTCGAGATTTGAGCAAAACTCAGATTGGAGAAGAATATGGTCCTTGGGTTCCCTTTATTGGAACTATGTTCTTATTTATTTTTGTTTCTAACTGGTCAGGTGCTCTTTTACCTTGGAAAATCATACAATTACCTCATGGGGAGTTAGCTGCGCCTACGAATGATATAAATACTACTGTTGCTTTAGCTTTACCCACGTCAGCGGCATATTTTTATGCGGGTCTTAGCAAAAAAGGATTGGGTTATTTCGGGAAATACATTCAACCAACCCCAATACTTTTACCAATTAACATCCTAGAAGATTTCACAAAACCTTTATCTCTTAGTTTTCGACTTTTCGGGAATATATTGGCTGATGAATTAGTAGTTGTTGTTCTTGTTTCTTTAGTCCCTTCAGTAGTTCCTATACCTGTTATGCTTCTTGGATTATTTACAAGTGGTATTCAAGCTCTTATTTTTGCAACGTTAGCCGCGGCTTATATAGGTGAATCCATGGAGGGTCATCATTGACTAGTTTTCGAAATAGTCTTTTTTAAGCTTATCCCAATTCATGCATGATTCAAGATAATCCACTTGGTTGGGGAACATAATAGATACAAATACAAATATGTATGAATATACGACCTAGAGTCGTAGGAAAAAAGATAGACGATATTGCGGAATTGTAAAAAAAAAGATGGGTTGGGGGGGTCACACTAGATGTATGTAATCTCTATAAGTCCAGCCCCTGTGTCTGTTTCGAGGAATGATTCTAGAATCCGATTCAATATAGAATGTGGGTGGTTTACGTTATGGAAGAAACAAATGTATATGTGATATTAGATATTTACTAGTTATATAGGACTATTCCTAATATATATATATATTATTATATACACTATATATATATATATATTATTGATTGATTTGATTGCGGTTCACTGCATTTATATAGTTCCAATATAAGTCCTTCTGTTTCGTCTGTGATTGTGGATTGAATGAAATGCAAAAAAGAGATGAACTCAAGGATAGTATCTAGAAGAAAAAAGAAAGGAAAGAAGAATTGAATGAAAGAATGGTTCGAAACAAAGAAATGCAATAACTAGAACCGTATACATATGTATTTACAAAAACTCCATTATGGGTAGAAACTCAAAATGAGATATCGAAATAGTTCTGACGATTCAGTAATATTATCATTTCAATTCGGAGTTTTTAGTTATTTCGACCCGATAGATCTTAATCAGATAGATCTTAATGATAAAATCTTAATGAAAAAAAAAAAAATTATAAAAAAAATGAAGTAAAAATTCATTGGTTGATTGTATCATTAACCATTTTTTTTTGGTGCGAGGAACTTACCATGAATCCACTGATTTCTGCCGCTTCCGTTATTGCTGCTGGATTGGCCGTAGGGCTTGCTTCTATTGGACCTGGAGTTGGTCAAGGTACTGCTGCAGGTCAAGCTGTAGAAGGTATTGCGAGACAACCAGAAGCAGAGGGTAAAATACGAGGTACTTTATTGCTTAGTCTAGCTTTTATGGAAGCTTTAACAATTTATGGACTGGTCGTGGCGTTAGCGCTTTTGTTTGCGAATCCTTTTGTTTAATCCTAGAAATGTAAAAAAGTACCTTACATACTATACTTTTTTTCTTATTTTTTTAATTTAACTCGCTATACTTTTTTCTTATTTTATTAACTCAGAATTGCTGTTTGCTTCTTCTAATTATATCAACGCTTTACTCCTACTATTTATTTGTTGAGACAATACCCCAGGAAAGGAAGGACTGTTTTGAGGATGAGTAATTACTGGATCCGCTCGTTTTCTTCCTTCGCGTACTTAGTTTAGTACAATGGAAACCTTTTTTTTACTTTTTTTAGGAATCGTTTCAACAAACGAGATATTTCACAATTGACATGAGACCCAAGACTTAACCTAATAAGTATTTTATTGGATTGGAAACTTCAAGTAAGAAATTTCAAAATTATCAAATTAAATTGCTAGATTTAATCTACTCCCATTAAAAAAAAAAAATGGAAATAAAATTTATATAAAAAAAAGAAATCGATCAAAAAAGGGACGACGAAGTGATACAAAAAGAACTCTGTTCTTTGTTAGTCCTATCTATAAGAGGAGAGCATATGAAAAATGTAACCGATTCTTTCCTTTCCTTGGGTCACTGGCCATCCGCCGGGAGTTTCGGGTTTAATACCGATATTTTAGCAACAAATCCAATAAATCTAAGTGTAGTGCTTGGTGTATTGATTTTTTTTGGAAAGGGAGTGTGTGCGAGTTGTGTATTTCAAAAATAGGTTGGATCCATCCGACTGCACTTTATTTATGGTATTTTATTCATTTTATAGGATAAATAGGAAAAAAAGTGAACGATCTCAACGAATTATTTCTGAATAAATTAAGAAATCATATGTAAGAACCATAGCATTTCGTGACTTATTGGTAAATTTGATTCTCTATCAACCAATAATGTGAGACCATTAACATGGTTAAAGCTAAACTGTTTGAAGTCCAGGCAAAACATGGTACTCTTTCTACCGGTACTAACGTACCGAAATGGTTTAAAAATGAATAGTTGGTAATTTATCTGATATAGAACACTCATATCGATAAAATGATTTGAACCATTTATTAAAAAAATGGGCATCTTGCTCTTTTTTTTTCCAATGCTGAATCGACGACCTACGTAAAAAAAAAATAGGAATTTTTGGATTTGAAGAAAAAAAGGAAATAAAAAAAAATATAGAAATAAAATAAATTGTAAATTTTAATTTAAAATTAAATAA